TATATAGTTTGTGTTATCAAATGATGTTTGATGTGTTTGTTGTCATGTTTGAAGTAGAACATTGGCTGTGTGTGCTTTAAACATATGATACAAACAATATGTTTTGTTTTAGATAAATTTTAGTTTAACGAATGAACGTTTGTTTGTTTGATCAAATGGTTTGTTGTTCTAGACTAATTCCTATTAAAATGAAGTTTGATGGGTATGTAGTATGTCTACTGAGCATGAAAAGATATCGCTCCGCTTGGGCGAATGCGGCTAAAGGATGCTTCATGCTATGGGCCTTCAGCAATTGGTGCCATTAATATCACTGTGAAATGCGGGTGAAAGGAAAAAGATAAAAAAAATACCAGATGCCGGGAGAGCCAAGGAATGTCTGGTCACGGGTGAGATGCAGCACACTCATCAACCATAGGTCTTGGAAAAAACATTTTATGCGGAGCAGAATTGTAGGTGCCTGAGATAGGAACCAGAGGTCTTGGAAAGGTCATATGTTAGCGGTAACTTAGTTAAAGGAGCCACGAGACTGGTAATAGGAAGCCTTATGATGGCGGGTTGGTGGTCTCTCGTGAGAAGTCAGATTAATAAATCCCCTGATACTAGCTTCAAGGAATATGTATGAGTAGGAGAGTATTACATGCTTATTAGGCGTGAGGTAGAGGGTGATATGTACTATAAACATATAATGTGTTATAGAATATAATAATATGTATGTGTATATTATACATGAGGTAATACACTACATGTTAAATAAACATATGTATAATAGAGCCTTTCTGCCAAATATTTGTGGCAGAGTCAGGACAGAAGTGTGTGTGTTTGGTATGAAGCAATACAGTACATGTTAAATAAACATATGTACAGCAAAGCTTCGTTTAAATATAGTAGATAAAATCCTGAGGGTTAACCCATTTTTAGTTTACAAAACTAACGCTTTATGTTTGAGCTATCAGGATATTTTTGGTACAAGATTTTGTTTTCTAAAATTGAGATTCCTGGTATGAGGGTAACTAGTATGCTGAAGTAGATGATGGATGCTGCTTGGCCTAGTTCGATGGTTGGGTATTGAACTGGTTGTCCTCCTACTCATGTGAGGATAAAAATATTTGAAATGAAAATTCAGAATATAATTTGTGAGGTTGGACGGAAGGCTATTGTTCGTTGTTTTGATATGTGGGTGATAGGTAGGATTGCTAGGATTATAATTGAGGCAATTAATGCTAATGTGCCTCCTAGTTTGTTAGGAATTGATCGTAGGATGGTGTATGCAAATAGAAAATATCATTCTGGCTTGATATGTGCTGGGGTGGTGAGGGGGGAGGCTTGGCGGAAGTTTTCTGATTCTATGAGGAGGTTCGGCATTAGTAGGGTTACAATTGTAAATAATATTAGTATAATTGTCATTCCTAGAAGGTCTTTAAAGGAGAAGTAAGGATGAAATGGGATTATGTCAGTAGTGGATGAAAGGCCTGTGGGGTTGTTTGACCCGGTGTCATGAAGGAATATTAGGTGAATCCCTGTGAGGGCGGAGATAATAAATGGTGTGATTACATGGAAGGTGAAGAATCGAGTTAGTGTTGGTTCGTTTACTGCGAAACCACCTCAGATTCATTGAATGATGGGGTCCCCTAGGTATGGGATTGTTGATAGTATGCTTGTAATAACGGTAGCGGCTCAAAATGATATTTGTCCTCATGGCAGTACATAGCCTATGAATGCGGTGGCTATTGTTAAAAATAATAATATAATTCCGACATTTCATGTTTTTTTGTACAAGTATGATCCGTAGTAAATTCCTCGTCCAATGTGAATATAAATGCATAGGAAAAATATTGATGCTCCGTTTGCATGAATGTTTTGTATTAGTCAGCCAAAGTTTACGTCTCGAAGGATATGAATAACGGAGTCGAAGGCTATGGCTGTACTGGCTGTAAAATGGGCGGCTAAAAAGACTCCGGTCACTAGTTGGATTATCAGGGTTATTCCAAGTAGCGAGCCGAAGTTTCAAAGTGCTGAAATGTTTGAGGGAGTGGGGAGGTTAATTAGTGAGTTGTTAATTGTTTTTATGATTGAAGATTGTGGATTGTGGTGGGTCATAAGTGTTTTTATAGTTGAATAACAACACTGATTTTTCATTTCGGAGGTCTAGTTTAAGTTGCTAGTGGAAACGGTGTATTTTATGTTATTAATAAGTTTAGCTTTTTTTGTGGGTGTAGTGGGGGTTGCATGTAATCCTTCTCCGTGTTTTGGTGCATTGGCATTGGTGTTGGCCTCTGGGTTTGGATGTGCTGTGGTAGCTGAAATAGGGAGCTCTTTTTCGGCTTTAATTTTGTTTTTGATTTATCTTGGTGGAATGTTGGTTGTGTTTGCCTATTCTGTTGCTATGTCAGGGGATGTATATCCGGAGGCTTGGAATGGGGGAATTTTTGGTTTTATGGTCGTTTGTTTTGTGGGGTTAATTTTTATTATTGGAAAGTTTTTAGGGTTGGTTTCATTTGGCGTGCATGGATTGGGGCTTAGTCATATTGGTGTTTCATTGTTGTATTCGTATGGGGGGTATTATTTGTTGTTTGTTGGATTTGGGTTGTTGTTAGCGTTGTTTGTGGTGTTAGAGTTGGTTCGTTGGATTTCATTTGGGGCCTATAAGGCTAGGGTTGTTTGCATTAATAGCAGGATGGTTGTGGTGATTAGTAGGATTGTAAGATATTTTTTGATTTGTCCTTTTTGCATTGAGATGACGTTTGAGGCGGTTGTGTTAAATAAATCAATTGTTGTTGGGCCAATATTTTCTAGTCATATTAAGTCTGTTAGTTGGGTTGAGTGTTTTTGACTAAATTTTAATATTTTTAGTGGTAAGATTCGGTGCAGTAGCTTGAAGAATGCCAGGTGTGAGATAAATTTTCAACTTGTTGAAGTGTTTTGCGATTTTATCATTATTTCTGTTGTTAAGTATGTGCCTGCAATAATTGTTATTATTGGGGTTATTTTTATGTATGTTAGGAGTGAGGCTGGGGAGTTTGATAGGGTTGGTGCTAACATGGTTCCGGTTATTATGGCGGCGATGGTAAGGCGGATTAACGGGAATGTTTGTTGCGGGTTTGATTCTTGTTGAGTAATAATTGGTTTATAACAAAAAAATTTTTTTGTGGTGTAGAAAATTATTCGTGTGGTGTAGATTGATGTTATGGTTGTTGAGAGGAGTGTTGCTGTAAGGGCTCAAGCGTTGATGTTGGTGTTTATTATGGTTTCAATAATTATGTCTTTGGAATAGAACCCAGATAAGAACGGTGTGCCTGCTAGGGTGATTCCATTAATGGTTATTATGATTGTTGTTGTTGGTAGTGTGTTTATAGCACAGTTTGTTTTTCGAATGTCTTGCTCGTTTTGCATGTTGTGAATCATGGATCCGGCACAGAGAAATAATGTTGATTTAAATGTGGCATGTGTAATTATATGAAATATGGCTAGGTCTGGCTTGTTAATTCCGATTGCGATTATTATAAGTCCTAGTTGGCTTGAAGTGGAGAAGGCAACAATCTTTTTGATATCATTTTGTGCGATGGCACATAATGCAGAGTAGATGGATGTAAGGGTGCCCAGGTATAAACAGATTGTTGTTAAGTATTTGATGTTTATTATTGGATGTATTTGTGCTAGTACATAAATTCCTGCTACGACTATGGTGCTGGAGTGAAGAAGGGACGAGACTGGGGTTGGTCCTTCTATTGCTGCTGGAAGTCACATGTGTATGAAGAATTGGGCTGATTTTCCAACTGCGGCTATAATTAGGCCTAGGGTAACCAGTGTGTTTTTTGTATTTAGTGTTAGTGTTGATATGATGTCTCATGTTCCCAGGGTTGAAAGTAGAATGGCTATAACTAAGATTAGACCAATGTCTCCAATACGGTTATAAATAATTGCTTGGAGGGCTGCCGAGTTAGCGTTGATTCGTGTGGATCATCAGTTAATTAATATAAAGGATAAAATTCCTACCCCTTCTCATCCAATGAGAAGTTGTATAAAGTTTCCTGCTGTTGCTAGTATTAGTATTGAAATTAGGAAAATTAATAAGTGTTTTTGGAATTTTTTTGTTGGTTCATTGGTTATGTATCAGGTTGAGAATTCTATAATGGACCATGTTACAAATAGAGCTGCTGGTAAAAATAATGCAGAGTATTTGTTAATTATAAGTGTTATTGATATATTTGTTATTCCTGTGTTAATTAGGTGAAAGTTAATAATGATGTTTTGTGATTGATGTTTTGTGATCAATATTATTGGAAGTAGTGAAACTAAAAAAGATAATTTAATTGTTTCTGTAATTTTTGTTTCATGTTTTTTGGACAGAAGTGGCAAGGTTAGTAATAATATGGAGACTAGGATTAAGGAAATGATTATTGGTTGCAACATGAGCTTTTACTTGGAGTTGCACCAAGATTTATGGTTCCTAAGACCACGGGATTGCTGTTATCCTTTAAAAGTTGAAGAGTCTGAGGTTTATAGTCTCAGGTGTTAGAGTTAGCAGTTCTAGTTGAAGCTCTTCGGCCAAGAAGAAGCATTTCTATTATTAGGGTCACGACCTAGTGTTTTATTAAACTATCTTGGCGTTAGTAGATTAGTTCCAATTTTAGTGTGAGTAGTAGGATTGGCAGTGTATGTAAAATTATAATTAATAGTTCTCGTGTTTGTGCAGGAGAGATTTCTTTTGAGTTTTTTGTTAGATGTCCTTGTTGTGTAACTATAAATATTTGTAGGGAGTAAATTGCTGTAATGGCTGCTCCTATGGCGGTTATTATAATTGTAAGTGGGGATCAATTAAATAGGGTGGTTATAATTTGAATTTCTCCAATTAGGTTAATTGTTGGGGGTAGTGCTAGGTTGGTCAAGCTAGCAATTAGTCAGTATGAAGTTATTATAGGCATAGCTTTGTGTATACCTCGCAGGGCGATTAATATTCGAGTGTTTGTTCGTTCGTATAGTATGTTGGCCAGACAGAATAATATTGAGGAAGTTAGGCCGTGGGCGATTATTAAGATAACTGCGCCTGAGGTGCTTCATGGGGTTTGAATGAGTGTAGCGGAGGCTACTAGTCCTATGTGGCCTACTGAGGAGTAGGCGATGAGGGCTTTCAGGTCTGTTTTTCGTAGGCAAGTTAATGCTGTTATGATAATTCCTCATGTGGCTATTGCAATTACTGGATAGATCAGGGGGGTGGAAATGTTTGTTGGGGCTATACGAATGATTCCATACCCTCCGAGTTTTAATAATACGGCTGCTAGTACTATTGAACCAGCGATTGGTGCCTCTACGTGTGCTTTTGGCAGTCATAGGTGAAGGCCATATAATGGTATTTTTACAAGGAAGGCTGTTATACAGGCCAATCATAAAATATTGTTTGTGAGTTGGTTGTGGAGATTTGGTTTTAGTAGGGTTAGTATTAGGAAGTTTGAATTGTTTTCTTGGTTGTTTAGGAATAGGATTGCAATTAATAATGGGAGGGAGCCCAATAATGTATAGTACATGAAGTATGTTCCTGCAGTTAGTCGTTTTGGTTGAGAGCCTCATCGTGTAATAATGATTAGGGTTGGGATGAGGGTTGCCTCGAAAAAAATGTAAAATGATGTTATACTGTTTGCTGAGAGGGTAAATACTAATAGTGCTTGTAGGGTGGCGATGTTTATTAAAAACCCTCGTTTTCGAGGTTCTGGTTCTGTTTTTAGGTGGTTTTGACTTGCGATAATTATCACAGGAAGAAGTCAGTATGACAAAATAATTAATGGAGTTGAAATTTGGTCAATAAATAAGTATTGATTAGAAAATATATTATTTAGTATCATTGGTATGTGAAGTCATTGAAGACTAAAAAGGGTGATTAGCATTGAGTATGATGTTATGATTGTAAATAGGTGTTTGTATTGAACAAGGATGGCGGAGGGAATTAGCATTATTGTTGGAATTAAAATTTTTAACATTTTAATAGGTTTAGGTTTTTTACGTAGTCATTTGTGTTTTTTTGGGTTGTGATTGTTATTAGTGTAAGGCCTGCGCTGGCTTCGCAGGCGCCTATGGCGATTATAATAATAGTGATTGATGTGGTGTTTGTATTATTAATTGAGGATGCCGCTATTGATAAAAATAGAATTAGGGTTATTGATTCTATGCATAAGAGCATAGATATTAAGTGGGCTCGGTTTGTTGAGATCCCGATTAAGCTTAGTAGGAAGGCACTGATTGTTGTAAAATATGTTTGTATCACGTAGAGATTTAGGGTGCCCCTAAAGTTGCTAGTTCGAAGGTAGCTGTTTTGTGTTAAACTAATCTCTAATTTTGTTCAGTCTAGGGCCCCTTGGTTTCATTCGTATGCTAGTCCTAGTGTTAGTAGCAGAATAAGTAATAGTATTCATGTTGTTGTAGTTATTGAAATATTTAATGCTCATGGAATTGGAAGAAGTAATGCAATTTCAAGGTCAAATAATAAGAAAAAAATTGCGATTAAGAAGAATTGGATTGATAGTGGAAGTCGTGCGTTTTCTAGTGGAGAGAACCCACATTCATACGGGGATAGTTTTTCTATGTCTGGGTTTGTTTTTGGTGCAAGATGGTTGAAGATAATAAGGATTATGGGGATTATCGTTGCTAATATAAGTGTCATTATTAGGTTAATTATCACTTCTTATTTTATAAGATTAAACGAGTGGAAGTCGTTTGTATTTGTTATACTAAAGTGATATGACCCTCATCAGTAAATTGATGTAAAAAGGAAAATTCACACTATGTCTACGAAATGTCAATATCATGCAGCGGCTTCAAAGCCGAAGTGGTGTGTGGTAGTAAAGTGAAATAGGCTTTGTCGTATCAGGCAGATGATTAGGAATGTTGTGCCAATTATTACATGAAGTCCGTGGAACCCTGTTGCTAGGAAGAAGGTGGATCCGTAGGCACCGTCAGACATTGTGAATGGGGCTTCATAATATTCTATGGCTTGTAATAGAGTGAATCCGGCTCCTAATATAATGGTTATTGTTAAAGCAATAATTGTTTTTTTTCGTTTTCCTTCTATCAGTGAATGGTGGGCTCAGGTTACGGTGAATCCTGAGGCTAGTAGTACTATTGTATTAAGTAGTGGAACTTCAAATGGGTTTAGGGGGATAATGCCTTTGGGTGGTCATTGTATTCCAATGTTGTGGGTTGGATTAAAGCTGAGGAAAAAAAAGGTTCAAAAGAAGCCAAAAAAGAATAGTACTTCTGAGGAAATAAATAGAATTATCCCGTATCGAAGACCTTTTTGTACGGCTTTGGTGTGGTGACCTTGAAATGTACTTTCTCGGACAACATCTCGTCATCATTGGTAGGAGGTTAGTAGTATTGATACTAGGCCTAAACCTATTAGTGTGGTTGTTTTTGAGTATATTCATGTTACTAGCCCGGAAACTAAGGTAAATGCTGATATGGCACTAAGAATTGGTCACGGGCTTGGGGCTACTATGTGAAATGGATGTATTTGGTGGGTCATACGTGTTTTCTTGTAGGTACAGGCATGTTAATAAAGTAAAGACATAAGCCTGAATAATGGCAACTGCAAATTCTAAAATCATTAGTAAAATTAGAAGTAGAGTTGGTAAAATAAACAAGGTTGGGGTTATTTTAACTGTTGCGAGGGTGGCCGTTGAAATTAATTGTAATAATAGGTGGCCTGCTGTTAAATTGGCAGTCAGACGGACTCCTAGGGCGATTGGACGAATTAAGAGACTAATAGATTCAATAATAATAAGGGTTGGGATTAGTAAAGTTGGTGTTCCTTCTGGCAGAAAATGTGCTATTGATTTAACCGGTTGTATTCGTAGGCCTGTTAATACTGTGCCTAATCAAAGTGGGAGTGCAAGTGCTATATTTACTGAAAGTTGAGTTGTAGGTGTGAACGTATAAGGAAATATTCCTACAATATTTAATGTTAATAGCATTAGTAATAAGGAGGCTAGGAGGGGGGCTCATTTTAGTCCGTTTTTAGAGGCTGGTATCATTAGGTGTTTTGTCATCTCTTTTAATGCTCATTTTAATAAGATGTAAGTTCGGTTGGCATTAAGGCGGTTTGTTGACTGTGGCAATAGGAACAGTGGAATAAGTAGTGTAATTAGGGTTATTTTAGTCCCGAATATTTGGGGGATTTCGAATTGGCTAAATAGATTTGTTATCATGGTCAAGTTCATTGGTTGTAGTTAATTTTATTTTCAAGTTTTTTAGGTTTTGTGATAAGTTTAGTTTTTGTGGTTTTTGTGGTCAAGGCCAGTAAAATTAACCAAGTTCATAAGAATGTTATAAATCAATTTGATGTATTTAGTTGCGGCACTCACTTGGGAGAAACCTTCTCTTCTTTAGCTTAAAAGGCTAGTGCTTTGCAAGCTTCCTAGTGAACTTAGTATGATAGTAATTCAGTTTTCGAATTGTTTCATTGGTATGGATTCTGCTGTGATTGGTATAAAGCTGTGGTTTGTGCCACAGATTTCTGAGCATTGGCCGTAGAATACACCGGGCCGTATTGTTGTAAAGATTAGTTGATTTAATCGTCCGGGTACTGCGTCTGTTTTAATGCCAAGGGTTGGGAGGGTTCATGAGTGCAGAACGTCTTCTGCGGATACTAATAATCGTACTGTGGATTTTATTGGGATTGCTATTCGGTTATCAACTTCTAGTAGTCGGGGGGCTCCGTTTGGTAGGTCTTGTTCTTTAATTATGTACGAGTCAAATGTTAGGTTTTCATAGTCTGAGTATTCATAGCTTCAGTATCATTGGTGTCCTAGTGTTTTAATGGTTAAGTGTGGGGCATTTTGGTCTTCTAACAAGTATAGAGTTCGTATTGAGGGCAGGGCAATAAATATCAGTACTATAATGGGAAGGAGGGTTCATATGAATTCTAGGTGGTTAGCATCATTTGGGGCGATGTCGTAAAGTTTTGTTGTTGAGATGGCAAGCAGGGTAGTTATTACTGAAATTCAAATTATTAGGAGTATTGTTATGGCGTAGTCGTTAAAATATAAAAATTCTTCTATTATAGGTGAAAGTGCGTTGTTTAGTGAAATTTGTGAGGGTTCTGACATTAGAACTTATAGGGGTTTCCTATGTTTTGATTCTGACAGAATCATGTAATGTGAGTATACTAAAGTTCTATGAAGGAGGAAGCAAAATGGATTGCGGTTGGTTTGAAACCATTTTTATGGGGTTCAATTCCCCTCTTTCTTGTGAGACAACTATTGGGGGAGTGGTAAAAGTGTGATTTGGGGGTGGACAGCCTTGAGTTCATTCTTGTAGTTTTTTATCTGTTTGAGTTGTTAATGTTTTTTGTTTTTTTGTAAATGCATCTCAGATCAGTCCAATTAATATTATTGTGCCTGCTATTGAAATAATTGAGCCTAGTGATGATATGCTGTTTCATAGTGTATAGGTGTCTGGAAAGTCGGAGTATCGTCGGGGTATTCCTGCTAGTCCTAGTATGTGTTGTGGAAAGAATGTGATGTTTACCCCTGTAAATATAATTCAGAATTGGGCTTTTGCTATTCGTTGGTTTAGTGAGTATCCTGTCAATATTGGGAATCAGTATACAAGTCCTCCTATAATTGCGAATACGGCCCCTATTGATAGGACGTAGTGAAAGTGTGCTACTACATAGTATGTGTCGTGTAGAAGTGTGTCTAGTGATGAGTTTGATAGTATAATTCCTGTTAATCCTCCTATTGTAAAGAGGTAAATGAACCCGGTTGCTCATAATATTGGGACGTTTCATTTAGTTTTTCCGCCGAAGATTGTAGCGGCTCAGCTAAAGACTTTAATTCCGGTGGGGATTGCAATTGTTATTGTTGCTGCTGAAAAATATGCTCGGGTGTCAATGTCTAATCCTACTGTAAATATGTGGTGTGCTCACACAATAAATCCTAGTGTAGTAATGGCAAGTATAGCTCATACTATACTATGATACCCGAATGGTTCTTTTTTTCCTGAGTAGTGGGTGACGATGTGTGAAATAATTCCAAAGCCAGGTAGGATTAGGATGTATACTTCTGGGTGCCCAAAGAATCAAAATAGGTGTTGGAAGAGAATAGGGTCTCCCCCTCCGGCGGGGTCAAAGAATGTTGTGTTTAGGTTTCGGTCTGTTAGGAGTATTGTGATAGCCGCGGCTAATACTGGAATAGCCAAGAGTAGTAAGATTGCGGTAAAAAATACAGATCAGACAAATAGTGGTCAGTTGTAGGGGATTGTTGAGTGTGGGGTTATGTTGATGCAGGTTGTGATGAAATTGATTGCACCTAGAATTGAGGATGCTCCGGCTAGGTGTAGTGAGAAAATGGTTATGTCTATTGATGGGCTTGAATGTGCTATGTTTCCTGCTAATGGTGGATAGATTGTCCAGCCCGGTCCTACACCGTCACCAAATTTTGATGATATTAAGAGTAAGAAAAATGATGGGGGTAGTAATCAGAAGCTTATGTTGTTTATTCGTGGGAATGCTATGTCTGGGGCTCCCAGTATTAGGGGCACTAGTCAGTTGCCAAACCCCCCAATTATGATTGGCATTACTATAAAGAAAATTATAATGAAGGCATGAAGTGTAATAAAGGTGTTATATATCGTATCCCCGTTGTATTGGCCTGGTTGAATTAGTTGTAGTCGAATTATCAGGCTGACTGTTGAGCCGGTGAAGCCAGCTATAGCGCCAAATAAAAAATAAAGTGTTCCAATGTCTTTGTGGTTGGTTGATAAAAATCAGCGGGTTAATGTTGACATGGTAAGATGGCTGAATTTAGGCGGTGGTTTGTAATTCCATTTATGGAGTGATGGGCTCCTCTTATCAGGCCTGAAGAATAGTGCCAAATTGCAAGTTTGGTTTTGAAAATGTAAATTTTCGTAGGTCTAGCATGTATGGCAGGGTAAACTGACGCCTGCTAGTTTGGGTAAATAGCTGTTAACTATTTTTTGTGGGATCGAGGCCCACCGGTTTTATAGGCCTTATTTTAATAAAAATATCTGAGTTGCATACAGATGATGTAGGAAAAGGTCCTATAGGTCTTTCAGAAGCTAAGGGTTATTCCCTTGTTTGTGGTGTTGAAGGCCACTGGTTTAGTATTTAATCCTAAGCTTCTCTGGAAGGGATTGCTGGGATTAAGTGGGCAATGAATAGTGCTGTTGGGATTATTATTGTTATTAGTTGTGATTTTTGGCTTTGGGTTCGTCATTTTGTTAGTGAAGGGGTTGTCATTGGTGATGTAAGTATTATGATTAGGTATGTGATTCGTAAGTAAAAGAATAGGCTAATTAATGATGTTATAATTGCTAGGGTTGCTAGTATGGTAAGTTTTTGTGTGATTAGTTCATTAAGGATCAGTATCTTTGGTATAAATCCTGTAAATGGGGGAAGGCCGCTAGTTGATAATATTAAAAGGGCAATAGAAAAAGTTGTTGTCATAGAGGTTGTTCATGCTGTGGACATATTCTGTAATGTTTTTATTGATGTACTTGTTATTATTAGGAAAATTGGGGTGGTTATGATAATGTAAATGAAGATATTTATAATAGCTATGTTTGGGGAGAAGGCTATAATTATAATGGTTCAGCCTAAGTTGTTAATTGATGAATAGGCTATCGTTTTTCGTAGTTGTGTTTGGTTGACACCGCCGAGTCCGCCGATAATTATTGATAGAATTCCTAAAGATACTAAAATAATTGGTTGGATGTTTTTTGAAATTATGTACATTAATGTAATGGGGGCAAGTTTTTGTCATGTTGTAATAAGTAGTGCTGTTTGTAGCGTTGTTCCTTGAAGTACTTCTGGCAGTCAAAAGTGGATAGGGGCGGCTCCTATCTTTATTGTTAGGGATAAGGTTATGATTGTTGTAGAAAATTTATTTTTGAGTTCTAAGATATCTCAATTGCCGGTTTGTCAAGCATTGGTTGTGCTTGCTAGCAATATTATTGCTGAGGCGATTGCTTGGGTTAAAAAGTATTTGGTTGTGGCTTCTGATGCTCGTATAGTTTTTGGCTTAGAAATGACAGGTAAAATGGCTAGTATATTTAGTTCTAAGCCGATTCAGGCTATAAGTCAGTTGGAGCTCGATATGGTTATAATGGTGCCTATTGTAATACTCAAGGTAATGATTGTAATGGATGCGGGGTTGATGTATTAGGAGGTGTAACACCGTTTTTGGGGCATGGGCCCAACTGCTTATGTAGCAGATCCTAATTGGAAGTGAGAGTTGTGTTACTCTGTGTTTATCTCATCAAAATAACCCCTAGGCTCGGGCACACTTCTGTTTAAATTAGAGAATAGTATAAGTGGTAATACAAGAGATTTTGGATTTTTTTATGGGGGTTCAAGTCCTCTTTCTCTAGTTTAGGGTTGTTGGGGGTAGGGCTATTATTGATACGGGTATTATTGTGTACAGTAAGCATAGTGCCAAGGTTATTGGTAGAAATTGTTTTCATAGAAGATGTATTAATTGGTCATAGCGGAATCGTGGGTAGGCTGTTCGGATTCAGATGAAGCCTATAGTCAGAATTGTAGTTTTTATTATGAGATTTGTTGAAAATATATTTGGGTCATGTGATGTTGGACTTAAGAATAGAATTACTGATAATGTGTTTATAATTAAAATGTTTGAGTATTCAGCTAGGAAAAATATGGCGAATATGCCGCTGGCGTATTCTACGTTGAAGCCAGATACTAATTCTGATTCTCCTTCAGTAAGGTCAAATGGGGTTCGGTTTGTTTCAGCTAATGTCGATACAAATCATATTATGGCCAGTGGACAAGATATGAGTATTAGTCATGTTTTTTCTTGGGTTTTTAGAAATAGTTGTATGGTGTAGCCCCCGGTTTGGGTGGCTATGCATATTAGGATCAGTCCTAGTGTGACTTCATATGAAATTGTTTGTGCAATGGCTCGTAATGCCCCGATTAGTGCATATTTTGAATTTGATGCTCAACCTGATCATATGATGGTGTATACGGATATACTTGAAATAGCCATTAATAATAATAAGCCCAGGTTAATATTTACTAATGGGTGTGGTATGGGGATTGTAGTTCATATTAGTATAGCTAATGTTAAGGCTAGAAGGGGGGAGAGAATAAATATGGTTTTTGATGATAGTGTTGGGTGGATAGGTTCTTTTACAAATAGTTTGATTCCGTCTGCTACTGGTTGTAGTAGTCCAATTGGTCCGACGGTGTTTGGGCCTTTACGTTGTTGTGCAGAGCTAATAATTTTTCGTTCTAAAAGGGTTAAGAAAGCGATTGCAATTAGAATGGTGATAATAACTGTTAATAAGTTTATCATTTGTGGTACTTTGATTATTGGTGAGACGATTTGGACGTCTGATTAAAGGTTTTAGGTCTTTTGCATTTACCTGGCTCTGCCACACCAAACGGATATATTCTTGCCTAGGATTGTGATGCCTAGGCGCATACTTTGCACTTGAGATTTTTTCAGTGCGTTATTATGAAGGACTTTCCTTCAGAATTGGTCCTGCTTCATCGGTCCTTTCGTACTAGATGGAGCGGTTAAACAGATATAGACCGACCTGGATTACTCCGGTCTGAACTCAGATCACGTAGGATTTTAATCGTTGAACAAACGAACCGTTAGTAGCTTCTACACCACTTGGATATCCTGATCCAACATCGAGGTCGTAGGTATTCTTGTTGATAAGAACTCTTCAAGAATGTGGCGCTGTTATCCCTGGAGTAGCTTGGTCCATTGATCAGTAGTACTGGGTCGTTATGGTTTGCCCAATAGATTAGTTGATCTGGTGGTAGTCTAGAGGTTTTGTTTCTCTTTAGTTGCCCCAACTTAAAATCAACATCATATGTTTGATGGGAATTTAAAGTTTCACAGGGTCTTTTTGTCTTGTTCTGGCATACCTGCTTTTGTACAGGTAGATCAGTTTCACCGACTGTCTTCAAGAGACAGGTTCTTTCTCATGTTGCCATTCATACAGGTCTTTATTTAGAAGACAAGTGATTGCGCTACCTTTGCACGGGTTATCGCGGCCGTTTAAGGTTTGATCCTCACTGGGCAGGCATTACCTTTAATACTTGTTAGGCTAATGGCTATGTTTTTGGTAAACAGTTGGAAAGATTGGTTGCCGAGTTCCTTTTGAAGACTCATGTCTTCTGTAAATAATCCTGTGTCGGGGCTACAGTTTTTGTTATGGCGTGTAAATTATTTTTTATAATTACTGGATATGTTGGGCTTTTATTTTAGAGAAAATTTCATGTTACTAGTTCTAGCAGGATTTCTTCTATAGTTTTATAGAATAGCCTGGTTGGAAAGTGGGAGATTGGTTTGTATTATTGTATTTGTGGTGGTGTTACTGTGACGTAATATTTAGTGGTGGCTGTTTTAAGGCCAACTGGTCAATGATTTATGCTTTCTCTCCACTTTGGGTTGTAGCCCGGGTCAATAGAGCTGTACCTTTATTGACTATATCTCTGACGGAAGTATATATTATTTCTTATGTTCATAGTCAGAGGTTGAACTTAAATTCATTAGTCAGGCAACCAGCTATCGGCAAGTTCGTTTGGTTTTTCGCCTCTATTCTCAAATCTTCTCATTCTTTTGTAACAGAAACGAGTTGGTTCTTTTAAACTGTTCGGGAATAGCTCACTTGCATTCGGGGTCTCAGACTGGGGAACTTCTTGTCTGAGGTGGGCTGGCTAGACGATGATGCAAGAGGTACGTGGTTTTATCTCTGCTTTTTACTGCTAAATGTATGTTGATCTTTCAATGTTCCTTCACAGTACTAATCGCTATTGCGTCAGTTTTGAGGTTTGCTCTCAGCTACTAGTCTATTAGAATGTTTTAGTGTGTTTACGTGTTGTTTTGTATAAGTTAGTTGGGCTTAATTGTTTGCTCAAAAAGGTACACAGGACGTCTTCCGTTTGTGAGTCGGGTGCTTTGTGGTAAGCTACTTTTTGCTTCCAAGCACACCTTCTGGTACGCTTACCATGTTACGACTTTCCTCTCCTAGGAGTTCATGGTGAGGGTGACGGGCGGTGTGTGCGTGTTCAATGTCCTGGTTCAGTAGAGCGCTCTAATTCTTCTTACTGCTAAATTCTTCTCGTGCAACTGTGTTTCAGTGAAGTTTTTGTTGTGTTTAGTAATGTAGCCCATTATTGTCCTCCTCATAAGCTACGCCTTGGCCTGTCGTTTTAGGGGGGTCCTAAGTTGCTCTATTTTTTGAAAAATGGGCTGTCGACGGCGGTATATAGGCTGGATTTGCCAGAGTAGGTAAGGTTTAACGTGGATTATCGATTATGTAACAAGCTCCTCTAGGTTGATTTTGAACACCGCCAGGTCTTTTAAGTTTAAAACTGATGTTTGTACTCTTTTGGCAGATATGTTTACTTCCAGGCATAGTAGGGTATCTAATCCCAGTTTGTTTCCTGGTTTTAATGAGTCAAATGTCCTTGATATAAGATTGTTGGGGATTTTTGTAAGTGCTATTTAACGGTACAATTTTGTGTTTTTCTTATCTGTGGGGCAGATAAATTTTAGTCATTTTTGCCGGTTGTGTTATTTTGGGTCTTCTGTATAACCGCGGCGGCTGGCACAGAGATTTGCCAACCCTAATAAATATAGCTTAATCGAGCTATGGCTCATTGTTAAATATTAATTACTGCTGCATGTCCGTGTGGATGTGGCAAAGCTTGGTGTCTTAGGGGCGCCCTGATGCCAGCTCTGTTAACATTTTGTTTTATAGGCGTATTTCACGGGAATGTTGAGGCTTGCATGTATAGACTTGTTTATAAATAGCAATAAGTCTAAGACCAAAACGTTTAGTGTCATTAGGATTAGTGGCGGAAACACTATGCTTGGTTTGGTTAATATGTTGGGTGAGGTGTGTTTGGCTGTGTGACACCCAAATATTGTTTGATGTTTGATTTGATATATATATATAATTAAATGCAAAAATGTCGTGAATATACGGCTAATATTATACATGAAATCAATATTATCATGTATATAATAGATGCAAGATGCAAAAAATGTCGTGAATATACGGCCAATATTATACATGAAATCAATATTATCATGTATATAATAGATGCAAGATGCAAAAAATGTCGTGAATACGCGGTTAATATAATATGCATATAGTAAATGATATGTGTTTTGTGCCTCTTCTGAGGGCGTATTTGGAGCGTTAAGCTCATTTTAGTGGCTTCAGCACTATGCTTTACTATTAAGCTACGTAATAC